GTAATAAACTATTATTTTTTTGATTTAAAAAAAATAGTAAACATATAATTCAAATTGGTTGTTTAAGAATTATAGATAAAAAAATATTTTTTTTTTTTGTAAAATTGTGATTTTTTTTGTTTTTTTTGCGTTTTTTTTGCATTTTTTTTTCGATTTTGAAACTCGTTTTTTTTACTTTTTTTTTATTAACTAGATATGATAGTAAACAATATTGATAATCTTCAAAAAAAAAAACTTATTTTATTATATATATATATAAATATTTAATGAATTAAAATATTAATTAAAAATTATATTTTAAAAAATTTTTATATTAATATTTTTAATTAATATATTAATATATAATTATACTATATATATATATATTATATATTAAAAATAAATTGTTATAGATATTTATATATCAAATAAAACCTATTTATAATATATTATTTAATATAAATTATAAAGTCTTATATTGAAAATAGAGAAAGAAAAATATTAAAAATTTAATATAAATATTATGATAAAATTTATTGTATAAATATATAATATATATATATATAAATAATCCTAATTATCTTTTATAAAAATAAATATAAATATTATTATTTTTTAAAAATAAATACTTATATATTTATAAATTTTATTTATATATTATTAATATAATAAATTTTTATATAATAATCAAAATTAATGAAAAAAAAAAAAAACCTATTTATTATTATTAGTATTAAAATTTAGTATGATTAAATTTTAATATTTTATTAAATTTTTTTTTAAAAATGATTATTTTAATTTTATGTTTATAAAAATTAAATATATAAAAAGTTTTATTTTTGTTTAAAAAATTAATTTAAAATTGATTGTAAAGGTTTTTTGAAATATGGTTTAGTTAAATTTCTTTATGTTTAAATTTATTTATTGATAAATTTTATATGTATACATAAATATTTATTTCTTTTAAATTTTTATATTTAAACGTTCAACAATTTGAATTTTGCAACAATTTGAATTTTGGATATTTGATAAGGGGCGATCAAATATTTATTTCTTTTTTTGATTTATTAAAAAGAATTAAAATAATCATTTTTAAAAAAATTATTAGTTTGATTTTTTCTAATAAAAAGGAAAAAATGCATTGGGGAGGATGCTACTTAAGTGTTTACATTCCATTTTTATGTAAAAAAGTTTTATTTTAACTTAAAAATTGATTAGTATAATTTATTATATGTAAAATATATTTAATAAAAATTTACAGTAATTAAATTTAATTATTAAAGAAATTTAGAATTAGGAAATATATTTAATATTAACAAAATTTGTGCCAGCAGTTGCGGTTATACAAATAATATAAATTAATTTTATTAATATTAGTTAATTAAATTTTTAATTTTTAAAAAAAATTTATTAAGTGAAATTTTAAATTTTTAAAAAATTAGATTATTTAAATGAAGTTAAAAAAATTTTTATAAAAACTAGGATTAGATACCCTATTATAGAAAAGTAAGTTTTTTATTAAATTAGTAAAAGTTATGTTCTTAAAAATTAAAAATTTTGGCGGTATTTTAGTCTATTCAGAGGAACCTGTTATGTAAATGATAATCCACGATTTAATTTACTTTTTTTTTTAGTTTATATATCATCGTAATTAAATATTTTTTTAGGATTTAAATATTTAAGATTTTATATTAAAAAATTAATCAGATCAAGGTGTAGCTTATAAAAAAGTATAAATGGGTTACAATTAATTTATTATTTAATTATTATTAGTATTATTAATATGAATTTGGATTTGATAGTAAAATTAATTAATTAATTAATTTGATTAAGCTCTAAAATATGTACATATCGCCCGTCACTTTCATTAATATGAAATAAGTCGTAACAAAGTAGATTTACTGGAAAGTGAATCTAGATTCAAATTAGAGCTTGATAAAAGTATTTTATTTACATTAAAAAGTTAATTGTGAAATTCAATTTAATTTGAAATTATAATATTATTAATTTTTTAAATTCTTTTAATTTTTAATGAAAAATAATTATATTTTATTAATTTGAAGAAAAAATAATGATAATTATAGTAAAATAGTATTGAAAAAGAATAATTGATTTTATAAAAAGAAAAATTTAATTTTTGTATCTTGTGTATCAGAGTTTATTAAATAATTTTGTAATAATTTTATAAATCTCGAATTTAAAAGGGCTAATTAAATAAAATTATTAATGTAGAATAATTATATTAAATATTTTATTAGTAATGAAATGTTAATCGTTTTTAAATATATCTAGTTTTTTAAGAAATTAATTTAATTAATTTATTGTAAATATATTTTTATTTTTTTAATTATATATTAATAATAATAAATATTTTTAGGGATGAGCTTAAAAATAAATTTTTATTAAGTATTTTAAAAATATTTAAAATTAGAATTAAAAATTTTCATATTTTTAAGTATGTTATTATTTATAATTTATTATTATTATTTTTATGACTTATAAATATTTTATTAAAATATAAATTTTAATAAAAAAAATTTAGGAATAATGATAAAATTAGTATATTGATTTGTTAAAATTTAAATAATTTTTAGGTTTAATAAAGGAATTCGGCAAATGATTTTTCACCTGTTTATTAAAAACATGTCTTTATTGTTTAATATATAAAGTCTAGCCTGCCCAATGATATTTGAATGGCCGCGGTATTTTGACCGTGCTAAGGTAGCATAATCATTAGTTTTTTTATTGAAAACTGGAATGAAGGGTTGGATGAAAAAATAGCTGTCTCTATTAAAATTTTATAAAAATTTATTTTTAAGTTAAAAAGCTTAAATAAATTTAAAAGACGAGAAGACCCTATAGAGTTTTATAATTTATTAAAATTATTTATTTAGTATTAATTAAATAGTTTTATTTAATTATTTGATTGGGGTGATTTAAAAATTTATTTAACTTTTTTTATATAATTATATTTATTTATAAATTTATGATCCAAAATTTTTGATTATAAGAAAAAATTACCTTAGGGATAACAGCGTAATTTTATTAGAGAGTTCTAATCGATAATAAAGATTGCGACCTCGATGTTGGATTAAAATTTATAATTGGTGTAGAAGCTATATTATTAAGTCTGTTCGACTTTTAAAATTTTACATGATCTGAGTTTAAACCGGTGTGAGCCAGGTTGGTTTCTATCTTTAATTAGTTAATATATTTTAGTACGAAAGGACCAAGTATATAAATAATATTTTTTTTTAGATAAAAATTATTATTTTGGCAGATTAGTGCATTAGATTTAGAATCTTTTTATGTAAATTATTTTACAGATAATACTTGTTATTTAAAGATATTTTAATAATTTTTATTTCTAGTTTATTATTAATAATTTGTGTTTTAGTAAGAATTGCATTTTTAACTTTATTAGAACGAAAAGTTTTAGGTTATATTCAAATTCGTAAAGGTCCAAATAAGGTCGGGTTTTTAGGTTTAGTTCAACCTTTTAGTGATGCAATTAAATTATTTACTAAAGAACAAAACTACCCTTTTATATCAAATTTTAATTTATATTATTTTTCTCCTATTATTAATTTATTTTTAGCTTTATTACTATGAATATGTATACCTTTTATTTCTATAAATATTAGATTTAATTTATCTTTATTATTTTTTTTAGCAATTTCAAGGTTAAGAGTTTATAGTATTATATTAGCTGGGTGATCTTCTAATTCTAATTATTCTTTATTAGGAAGTTTACGTTCAGTTGCTCAAACTATTTCCTATGAAGTTAGTTTAGCATTAATTTTAATATCATATTTATTTTTAATTTTAAGTTTAAAAATAATTGATTTTATGAAATATCAAGAATATATTTGATTTATTTTTTTAATAATTCCTTTATGTTTAATATGATTAATTTCGAGATTAGCTGAAACTAATCGTACTCCTTTTGATTTTGCTGAAGGTGAGTCAGAATTAGTTTCTGGGTTTAATGTAGAGTATAGAAGAGGAGGTTTTGCTATAATTTTTCTAGCTGAGTATGGAAATATTTTATTTATAAGAATATTATGTTGTATATTATTTTTAGGAGGAGATTTATTATCTTATTTATTTTTTATTAAGTTAGGATTTGTATCATTTTTTTGATTATGAGTACGTGGAACTCTCCCTCGTTATCGTTATGATAAGTTAATGTATTTAGCTTGAAAAGGTTATTTACCTGTAGCATTAAATTATTTAATATTTTTTTGTAGAATAAGAATTTTTATTTTTATTCTATTGATTTAGTTAATTATTTTTAGTATAAGTTAATAGAAAATATTATTTCTTTTTTTTATTTTCAAAATAAATACTTATACAAGTTCATTAACTATTTATAGATAATTGAATCTCAAAAATTAGAAATTATGGGATTAAAAATATAATATAAAAAGTAAATAACTGTTAGAATTTGTCCAGTTAAGATATAAGGATCTTCAACAGGACGTGCTCCGATTCAAGTTAAAAGGATAATAATTGAAAATAATGATCAAAATAAGATTTTATTAATTGGATAAAATTGAGTACTTAAGTATTTTTTTTTATTAGAAAAAGGTAAAATATATAAAATAGCAATTGATATAATTAATGCAATTACTCCCCCTAATTTATTGGGGATAGATCGAAGAATAGCATAAGCAAATAAAAAATATCATTCAGGTTGAATGTGAATTGGAGTTACTAAAGGATTAGCAGGAATAAAATTATCTGGATCTCCTAATAGATAGGGATTATAAAGTGTTAAAAAAATTAATATAAATATTATAATTAATCCTCCTAAGATATCTTTAAAAGTAAAGTAAGGATGAAATGGAATTTTATCAATATCTCTTTTTGTTCCGATAGGGTTTCTTGATCCTGTTTGATGTAAATATAATAAATGAATAATTATTAAAGCAAATACAATAAAAGGTAAAATAAAATGAAATGTAAAAAATCGTGTTAAAGTAGCATTATCAACTGCAAAACCTCCTCAAATTCATTGAACTAATATATTACCTAAATAAGGGATGGCTGATATTAAGTTTGTAATTACAGTTGCCCCTCAAAAAGATATTTGACCTCATGGTAAAACATATCCTAAAAAAGCTGTTGCTATTGTAAAAAAAAAAATTGTTACACCAATTATTCAAGTTTCTGTTATATTATAAGATCTATAATAAATTCCTCGTCCGATATGTATATATAAACAAATAAAAAAAAAAGATGCTCCATTAGCATGTAAAGTTCGAATTAATCACCCATAATTTACATCTCGACAAATATGAGCAATTCTATTAAAAGCTAGTTCAATATTTGGACAATAGTGTATAGCTAAAAATAAACCTGTTAAAATTTGAATTATTAAGCATAATCCTAATAATGATCCAAAATTTCATATTGTTGAAATATTAGATGGTCTTGGGAAAATAATTAAAGAATTATTAATAATTTTTAATAAAGGATTGGTTTTACGAATTGGTATTAACATTAAAATTTTTGTCGTAATGATCCATAAGAAATGTTTGTAATTTTTACTACTACAATTAATGTAATAAATAAATAAATAATAATAAATAATATTATATAATAATTAGGTTCATTAAAGTATTTTATTATAGATATATTATTAATAATAAATAAGTTTTGTGATTTTATATCTAAAATTTGGTTATTTAAATTAGGATAAAATTTATCTCTAAAAATTATTAATATTAATAATAGTAAATTTAAAATAAATAAATGAATATTTAATTTAAATTGAAATTTTTCATTTGATGCAATTCTTGTTATATAAATAAATAAAATTAATATTCCTCCAATTATAATTAAAAATAAAATATATGAATATCAATAATTTAAATTTATTAATCCTGAAATTATTGCAGTCATAATTGTTTGTAATAGGAGGATTAATCCGCAAGATAAAGGATGATTTATATAAACAAATAAAATTGAAAGAAAAAATATTAGTAATAAAAATAATATATCAGATATTAGTTTATATAAAAATATTAATTTTGGAGATTAATGAAAATTTTTTTTTATATCTGAAGTTTTAAAAGCAGAACTTATTTTTGATTTACAAGACCAATATTTTATTTAAATTATTAAAACTTAATGTTAATTATATTAATTTTTTCTATATTTTTATCGGGTATTATTAGATTTACTTTAAATCGTAAACATTTATTATTAATATTATTAAGATTAGAATTTATTGTAATTTCATTATATTTAAATTTATATTTTTATTTAAGAATGAGAAATTATGAATATTTTTTTTCTATAATTTTTTTAACTATGAGTGTTTGTGAAGGAGCTTTAGGTTTATCAATTTTGACTTTAATAACACGTGTTCATGGAAATGATTATATTATAACATTTTCTTCTTTATGATAAAATTTTTATTTGCATTAATTATATTGATTCCTATTTCTTTATTAAATCAATTTTGATTAATTCAGTGATTTATATTTTTGTTAAGTTTTTTATTTTTATTTAATTATAGAAGATTTTTTTTTAATTTTCAATTATCATATTTTTTAGGAATAGATATATTATCTTATAGTTTAATTTTATTAAGTTTTTGGATTTGTAGATTAATAATTTTAGCAAGAAGAAAGTTGTTAAAAATTAAAAATTATTCTTTTTTATTTTTAATAGTTTTAATTTTTTTAATATTAAGATTATATATAACATTTTCTTCTATAAATCTTTTTGTGTTTTATTTATTTTTTGAAATTAGATTAATTCCAACATTATTATTAATTATTGGTTGAGGGTATCAACCAGAACGTTTAGATGCTGGAATTTATTTATTATTTTATACTTTATTTATATCTTTACCTATAATAATTATAATTTTTTATTTAAGAGAAAAATTTAATTTAGTAGTATTTATTAATTTAGATCAAAATTTAAATTCAATTTATATATATATATGTACAAATTTAGTGTTTTTTGTAAAGATTCCAATATTTTTTTTACATCTTTGGCTACCTAAAGCTCATGTTGAAGCTCCTATTTCAGGGTCAATAATTTTAGCTGGAATTATATTAAAATTAGGAGGATATGGTTTATTACGTTTTATAATTTTATATAAAAATTTTATTTTAAATAGAAATTTATTTTTTTTAAGAATTTCTTTATTAGGAGGATTTTTAGTATCATTAGTTTGTATTCGTCAAAGAGATATAAAATCTTTAATTGCTTATTCTTCTGTTTCTCATATAGGCTTAGTTTTAGGTGGAATTATAACTTTAAACTATTGAGGATTTTTTGGCTCTTTAGTAATAATATTGGCTCATGGTTTATGTTCATCAGGTTTATTTTGTTTAGCTAATATTTTATATGAACGTATTCATAGACGTAGATTATATTTAAATAAGGGGTTATTAAATATTATTCCAAGTTTAAGGTTATGGTGATTTTTATTAGTGTCCTCAAATATAGCTGCTCCACCTTCTTTAAATTTGGTGGGAGAAATTATATTGATTAATTCAATAGTTAGATTTTCATGATTAAGGATAATTTTTTTATCTTTAATATCATTTTTTAGAGCAGTTTATTCATTATTCTTATATTCTTATTCTCAACATGGTAATTATTATTTAGGTATTTATTCTTTTTTTAATATTCAAATGCGTGAATATTTGTTATTATTTTTACATTGGTTTCCATTAAATATTATATTTTTAAAAATAGAATTTATTATTCAATGAATTTATTTAGTTAGTTTAAATAAAATATTGATTTGTGGAATCAAAGATATAAAATAATATACTAAATTATTTGTTTAATTTTTTTTACACTTTTTTTAATTTTTAGAATTACATTTTTGTTTTTATCATTTTATTTTTTAGTTTTTAGTTTAATTTATATTTTAGAATGATCATTATTAATTATTAATTCTACGAATTTTATATTTGTAATTTTATTAGATTGAATATCTTTAATATTTATGAGATTTGTAATGTTTATTTCTTCAATAGTAATTTATTATAGAGAAGAATATATAGGTGAAGATTTAAATAAAAATCGATTTATTTTATTAGTAGTAATATTTGTCTTATCTATAATAATATTAATTATTAGACCTAATTTAATTTCAATTTTATTAGGTTGAGATGGATTAGGTTTAGTTTCTTATTGCTTAGTAATTTATTATCAAAATATTAAGTCATTTAATGCTGGTATGTTAACTGCTTTATCTAATCGTATTGGAGATGTAGCTTTGTTAATAGTTATTGCTTGAATATTAAATTATGGAGATTGAAATTTAATTTTTTATTTAGAAATTATAAAATCTGATTGAATTATAAAATTAATTGGATTTATAATAGTTTTGGCTGCTATAACTAAAAGAGCTCAGATTCCTTTTTCTTCTTGACTACCTGCAGCTATAGCTGCTCCAACTCCAGTATCTTCTTTAGTTCATTCTTCTACTTTAGTTACTGCTGGAGTTTATTTATTAATTCGTTTTAATTTTTTGAATGAATCATTAATATTTATTTTAGTATTTTTAGCTTCTATAACTATATTTATATCGGGATTAGGGGCTAATTTTGAATTTGATTTAAAAAAAATTATTGCTCTTTCGACTTTGAGGCAGTTAGGATTAATAATGAGGATTTTAGCTTTAGGAGAATTAAAACTAGCTTTTTTTCATTTATTAATTCATGCATTATTTAAAGCTTTATTATTTATATGTGCAGGTAATATTATTCATAGTTTTGGGAATTGTCAAGATATTCGTTTTATAGGGGGTTTAGTAAAACAGTTACCTCTTACTTGTTCATATTTAAATATTTGTAATTTATCTTTATGTGGTTTACCATTTATATCTGGATTTTATTCAAAAGATTTAATTGTTGAAGTTATATCAATAAATTATTTAAATATTTATATTTATATAATTTTTTTTATTTCTATTGGTTTAACTGTTTCTTATAGATTTCGATTAACTTATTATTCTTTAACTGGAGATTATAATTATTTATCATTAAGTTTAGTTTCTGAAACTAGGTTTATTATATTAAAAGGTATAAGAGGATTAATTTTATTTGTTTTATTAAGAGGAAGAATGTTCTCATGATTAATATTTTCTGTTCCTTATTATATTTGTTTACCTTTTATTATAAAAATTATAACTTTATTAATAATTAGATTAGGAATATGACTAGGATATGAATTATCAAAATTTAAAATTTTTTACGGGTCTATAAGGTTAAAAAATTTAACTTTTTCTATATTTTTAAGTTTAATATGAAATATACCAATTTTATCAACTTTAGGGGCTAATTATTATCCAATTTATTTAGGTAGAATTTATTTAAAATTATTTGATCAGGGTTGATTAGAATATTATGGAGGATTAAATTTAAATAAATCTTTAAAAAAAATAACTATTTTCCAAGTTTTATCATTTAATCATATTAAAATTTATTTAATATTATTAGTTTTTTGATTAATATTTTTATTATTAAATATTTATTTAAATAGCTTATATTAGAGCATAACATTGAAGATGTTAAGGAGGTTAAAGACTTTTAAATATTTATAAAAAAGAAATTAATTTTACAATGAAAATGTAATGTTTTTATTAAACTATATAAATTAGAAATAAAAACAATTTATTGCTTAAGATTTAAGTTAGAAGCTTAATCTTGATTATATCTTATTTCTTTAATTGGAGTTATACTCAGTTTTATCATTAACAGTGATAGACCTCAAATTTTGGTTTCAATTAAAAATAAGGATATTATATCAAATTTTTAGGTCGAAACTAAATGCAATTATTTGTTTTGCTTCTTATTTAAGATAAATTGATAAATCAATATTTTTTAAATGCAACTTAAATGTTAATATTTTAACTATTATCCTAATTAGTTCAATTTAAAGCCCCTTGGTTTCATTCATGGTATAGTCCAATAAGTAAAATTAAAATAAAAAAAATTATAATAAATCTATAATTGAAAATATTTCTAAATTTTAAAATTATAATTAAGGGTAATAAAAGAGAAATTTCTACATCAAAAATTAAAAAAATAATAGCAATAAGAAAAAAATGTAATGAAAATGGAAGTCGGGCTGAAGTTTTTGGGTCAAATCCACATTCAAAAGGACTTCTTTTTTCTCGATCATAAAATCTTTTTTTTGAAGTTAAATTTAAAATAATAATTAAAGCTATTATAATAAAAAGAATTAAAATTATTAGATATAATAAAATTTTAATTATTTATACTAAAAATTTAGATTTTTTGATTGGAAGTCAAATATAATATTTATATTATATAAATATCTACCTCATCAGTAAATTGAAATATATAGGAATAATCAAACTACATCTACAAAATGTCAGTATCATGCAGCGGCTTCAAATCCAAAATGATGGTTAGATGAAAAGTGATTTAAGTAATGACGAATAAGACAAATGAATAAAAAGGTTGTCCCAATAATAACATGTAATCCATGGAATCCTGTAGCTATAAAAAATGTTGATCCATATACAGAGTCAGAAATAGTAAAAGGAGCTTCAATATATTCGTAACCTTGTAAGATTGTAAAATAAATACCTAAGATAACTGTAAAAATTAATCCTTGTAATCTTTGAGAGTAATTATTTTCTATTAAACTATGATGAGCTCAAGTAATAGTAAGACCAGATGTTAATAAAATTAAAGTATTTAATAATGGAATTTCTAATGGATTAAAAGTTTGAATACCTTTAGGGGGTCAAATTATTCCTAATTCAATTGTAGGTGTTAAAGATCTATGAAAAAAACTTCAAAAAAATGAAATAAAAAAAAATACTTCAGAAGTAATAAAAAGAATTATTCCTCAACGAAGTCCTGTAGTTACTGCAAAAGTATGTAGTCCTTGATAAGTACCTTCACGAATAATGTCTCGTCATCATTGATATATAATTAAGGTTGTAATAGTAAATCCAATTAATAATAAATTATTATTATATAAATGAAATCATTTAATTAATCCTATTATAGTTGTTATAGCACCTAAAGCTCCTAAAAGAGGCCAAGGACTAATATCAACAAGATGGAAGGGGTGATTTTTGTGAATTGACATTAATTAATTTCTCTAGAATATAAAGTTCTTAGTACAGCAAAAACGTATGATTGAATTATAGAAACTGCTGTTTCTAAAGTTAATAATAAAATTTGTACAAAAATTAAAATATTTAGTATGTAAATAGATATAGATGGTCCTGTATTTCCAAGTAAAGTTATTAATAAATGACCTGCAATTATATTAGCTGATAATCGAATAGCTAAAGTTCCTGGTCGAATTACATTTCTAATTGTTTCAATACATACTATAAAAGGTATAAGAATGGGGGGAGTTCCTTGGGGCACTAAATGGGATAATATGTGGGTAGTATTATTTAATCATCCATAAATTATAAATCTTAATCATAATGGTAGAGCTAAAGTTAAAGTTATTGTTATATGTCTAGTTCTTGTAAAAATATAAGGAAATAATCCTAAAAAATTATTAAATAAAATAATAGAAAATAAAGAAATAAAAATTAAAGTTCTTCCTTGTGATTTATAATTACCTAATAAAATTTTGAATTCTTTATGTAAAGTTAAAGAAATTTTTATTCAAATTATATTTATTCGTGAAGGAATTAATCAAAATAAAGAAGGAATAATTAATAATCCAATTAAAGTTCTTATTCAATTTAAAGATAAATTTAAGTTAGAAGTGGGATCAAAAGATGAAAATAAATTTATTATCATTTTCAGTTATATTTTAATAATTTTTTTTTTACACTAAAAGATTTTGATTTAATTAAAAAATTAAAGTAATTTAAATTATTAAATAAATAAAAACTTAAAATAAAAAAAAATATTAAAGAAAGTCAATTTAAAGGTATTATTTGTGGGATAAAAAATTATCAATATGATTATTTTAACTTGACAAGTTAATGTTATAGTTTAACTAAATTTTTCATTAGAAATAAACGTTACTATATTATCAAATAGTTTAAAATTCTATTGCTTACTTTCAGCCATCTAATGAAATATTAGTTATTTTAGTAATTCATTTAGAAAAATAATTAGGAGAAATTCTTTCTACTACAATAGGCATAAAAGAATGGTTTGCTCCACAAATTTCAGAACATTGACCATAAAATAATCCTGATCGATTTAAAGTAAATCTGACTTGGTTTAATCGTCCAGGAGTAGCATCAATTTTTACTCCTAATGAGGGAATAGTTCAAGAATGAATAACATCTGCAGCAGTAACTAATAATCGAATATTAGATTCAAATGGAATAACTATTCGATTATCAACATCTAGTAAACGAAATCTAAAATTATTTATTTCATTTGTTGGAATTATATAAGAATCAAATTCTACAGTTTTAAAGTCTGAGTATTCATATGATCAGTATCATTGATGACCAATAGTTTTAATTGTAATTATAGGATTATTAATTTCATCTAAAATATAAATTAATCGTAATGAAGGAATAGCAATAAAAATTAAAGTAATAGTAGGTAAAATTGTTCAAATAATTTCAATTATTTGACCTTCTAATAAGAATCGATGTAAAAATTTATTAAAAAATAAAGTAATTATTAATTGTCCAACAAGAACAGTAATAATTACTAAAATTATTATAGCATGATCATGAAAGTATGATAATTGTTCTATTAAAGGTGAAGCTCTATCTTGTAATAATAAATTTTTTCAAGTTGAAATTTCTAAAAAAAGTTTAAACTTTATATTTGGGGTTTAAATCCAATGCACTAATCTGCCACATTAGAAATTAGCAGTTAGTTTAGGTAATTCAGAATATCTATGTTCAGCAGGAGGGTTAAATTGAAGTCATTCAATGGAAGAAGTCATTCTAAGTGGTCTTAAACTTTTTCGTTGTACAGCGAAAGCTTCTCAAAAAATAAATAATAAAAATATTACACCGATTAAAGAAATTAGTGAACCAATTGAAGAAATAATATTTCATAAAGTAAATACATCAGGGTAATCAGAGTATCGTCGAGGTATTCCTATTAATCCTAAAAAATGTTGAGGGAAAAATGTTAAATTTACTCCAATAAATATAATAAAAAATTGAATTTTTAAAAAAAAATTATTTAGAGTTAATCCTGTAAATAATGGAAATCATTGTACTATTCCTGCTATAATAGCAAAAACTGCTCCTATAGATAAAACATAGTGAAAGTGAGCTACTACATAATAAGTATCATGTAAAACAATATCAATAGATGAATTTGCTAAGATTACTCCTGTTAATCCACCAATAGTAAATAAAAAAATAAACCCTAAAGCTCATAATGTTGAAGGTCTATAATTAATGTTTGTGCCATGGTAAGTAGCTAGTCATCTAAATACTTTAATTCCTGTAGGAATAGCAATAATTATTGTAGCTGAAGTAAAGTAAGCTCGTGTATCAACATCTATGCCAACAGTAAATATATGATGAGCTCATACAATAAAACCTAAAAATCCAATTGCTATTATAGCATAGATTATACCTAAAGTTCCAAAAGCTTCTTTTTTTCTTCTTTCTTGTCTAACAATATGAGAGATTATTCCAAATCCTGGTAAAATTAAAATATAAACTTCAGGATGACCAAAAAATCAAAATAAATGTTGATATAGAATTGGGTCTCCACCTCCAGCGGGATCAAAAAAAGATGTATTTAGATTTCGATCAGTTAGAAGTATTGTAATTGCACCTGCTAAAACAGGTAGACTTAAAAGAAGAAGAATAGCTGTAATTACAACAGCTCAAACAAACAAAGGTATACGATCAAGAGTTATTCCTGCTGGACGTATGTTAATTACTGTAGTAATGAAATTAATAGCACCTAAAATTGATGAAATTCCAGCTAAATGAAGCCTAAAAATTGCTAAATCAACTGATGCTCCGCCATGAGCAATATTAGATGAAAGTGGGGGATAAACTGTTCATCCTGTTCCTGCTCCTCTTTCCACAATTCTTCTTATAATTAATAAAAATAAAGAAGGGGGCAATAATCAAAATCTTATATTATTTATTCGAGGAAAAGCTATATCAGGGGCTCCAATTATTAAAGGAACTAATCAATTACCAAATCCTCCAATTATAATTGGTATAACTATAAAAAAAATTATAATGAATGCATGGGCAGTGACAATTACATTATAAATTTGGTCATTTCCAATTAATGATCCAGGACTTCCTAGTTCTACTCGAATTAAAATTCTTAATGATGTTCCTACTATTCCTGCTCATACTCCAAAAATGAAATATAAAGTTCCAATATCTTTATGATTGGTAGAAAATAACCATTTATTCGGTAAAATGGCTGAGATTAGGCAATAAATTGTAAATTTATTTACGAATGTTAATTCTTTTACCAAGCCTTATATTCAAATATGATATTAAATTGCAAATTTAAAGGTAAATAATTTTTAAGGCTTAGATAGAATCTATTTTTAACTTTGAAGGTTAAAAGTTTTTATTAACTTAAATCCTTAAAGGATATTAAAGATTCTTGTGCATAAAAACAATCTAAGTAAAGTAATTATATTAATAAAAATTAAAAAAAAATTATTAAAATTTGAAGGCTTTAAAATTGTTTCTCTTATTGAAATAGTTAATGTTGAGAGGGTAATTCGAATATAAAAAAATAAGGTAATTAAAGTTAAAAGAATTAAAATTAATCTTAGCGTATAAAAATTATTATTTACTAAATTTATAATCACTAATCATTTAGGGAAAAATCCTAAAAATGGGGGTAATCCTCCTAAAGATAAAAAATTTATAATAAAAAATAATTTAATTAATTTTCTAGAATTTAATGATAAAAATAATTGATTTAGATTGTAAATATTTAAAATGTAAAAAATTATAATAATATTAAAAGAAATAACTGAATAAATAATAAAATAGTTTATTCAAATTATTTTAAAATTTATTATTCTTGCTAATATTCAAGCAATGTGATTAATTGATGAATAAGCTATAATTTTTCGAGTTCTAACTTGATTAAATCCTAAAATTCCTCCAATTATTGAAGAAAAAATAATGATAATTCTAAAAAATAAAGATATATTGAAATTATATATAATTAAAACTATAGGGGCTAATTTTTGTCAAGTTAAGAGAATTAACGAATTTATTCAATTTAAACCTTCTAAAACTTCAGGAAATCAAGCATGGAAAGGGGCTGCTCCTAGCTTTGTTAATAATGCTGAGTTTAAAATTAAAGTGTATCTTGATTCTAATTGTAAATTAATAAATTCTGAAGAATTAAGTATAATAATTAATGAAAATAATACTATAGTTGAGGCTATAGCTTGAGTAATGAAATATTTTAATGTAGCTTCTGCTGGAAATTTATTAAAATGAGATTTTATTAGGGGAATTATTCTTATTAGATTTACTTCTAAACCAATTCATATATTAAATCATGAATAAGCAGAAATTGATACTAAAGAGCCAAAAATTAAAGTATTAAAAAAAAAAAATTTATAAAATTTAAAAATTAAAAAGAAAAGGATTAAAACCTTTATAAGTGGGGTATGAACCCAATAGCTTTATTAGCTTATCTTTTTTACACTTTAATATAAGATGTATATTAATTTTTGATATTAAAAGAAATAGTTAAATTCTATTAAGTGTAATCTAAATTATGAAGGTGTAATACACATGATTAACTCTATCAAAATTACCCTTTTAAACTCAGGCACTTCATA